TGAATATCGCCAAGCGGACCGCCATTTGACTCATGTCGAAAGACGGATCAACCAAATTTCGCAACGCGCGCAGCAGTTCGCAGAAATTTTGGGTTACCACGAAGAAATAAGAGTATATATAGGGGACGCAGTACAGATTCTATTCTCCGACGTAACGGAGATATTTGACGATCGAGGGGCGCGATTGCGCTATTTCCGCCGAAAACAGGAGCAGCTCCTAAATCCGAAAAATCTTATTTTGTGGGAGATTTTGGAGAAAATCGAGCGGCTTAAGGGAAGGGGGGGGGGGACCCCTAAAGATATCAAAGAAGTTGCTGGCTGCGGACCAGAGTAAGCTTCCAGCTTTCAGAGAATGAAGTTGGAGCTATCAACTTTCATGGTGACGAGATTTGGGATAGATATAGATGCCATAGGTAGAGATTCGAGAAAGAACAGGGGCGATTGCAGAACACAAAGAGCGATGAAATGAAGGCTTTCGGTTTACTTAGATAGGGCTTTAGAGGTACTCAGCCTTTTGTGCTCTAGCGTAGAGTGAACATTCCTCGAAAAAAACCTTAGGGAAAGAGAGGCGAGTGAGGGGCACTCATCATAGAAAGCAGTCATGCAGATAGGAACGGTCAAACAATGACTCTGACTAAGGAAATAGATGAGGGAGAGAATCCATCTATTCGATTTACCATACCACAGCTCTCGACTTGCCCTACAAAGAGCTCTCCCGTCGATTCCATGTGTCTATTGTAAGGCAGGAGATTCGGGATCTAATCCAGAGTCCGCCTCCCCGGACATCCCTAACTATCCGACAGGGGTTAGCCCAGTGTACCATCCACACACCTCTTACCACAGTTGAATGCTTACCTTACTGATCAACAGCATGCCGCACACCCACCTGCGTCCACCCAACAAGAACCGAACCCAGGGATTCAACCAGCATCAGCTTATCCACTGTCGGGAATGCCAACTATGCCTGATCGGATCACAAGAGTCATCGTAGATAATGTCGATACTGGAAAAGCTCATGTTTGATGAATTATTGGAGGCCGTTGCGCCTTTTTTGAACGCTGCACAAGAGGCGTTACCGCAGGTTCCAAATCCACTGCCCTCGCGAGAGGCCCCGCCGCTGGTTCCCGATCAAAACCCCTTTCCGGTCGAGGATATCTCTCCGGAACCTGATCTCGATTCTGTCAAAGAAGTGTTAAGAAACAGACTTATTATACATCGACTAGGTCAAAAGGGTAGAACTGTTTCGGATGACGAAATCGCCCTTATTATCGACCGGAAGGAGAAAATCCTTTCAAGAATGTTCGAGTTGGATTCCAACCCGTTCTGGAATCAGCGCCGACATACACTTATTCGGGACTACATGCTGCCTCCCCGCGGGGGCGAATTCAAGATCTCCGTTTTGGAGGGAAAATTGGAACAATTTTTGGGTGAGAATGCCACGAGCTCCTCTATCTATAAGGAGCTTATACGAGCTCGGGACTATTTCCATATCGACGGACGATTTCGCGGTCCTAGAGGTAACTAATTATTTCATGTAACTTCGGTTCAAAAATTTCGATTTCGTTTTGGCGAGAAAGGGGCTTTATGATGGCCGCGCATGAGATCACACGAGACCACTTCGATTATGAGTCGGGGGATGCGAACATAGCGGCCCTAAAATACCTTCTGCGCTATCCTTAAAGCGGAAAGGCGAAAAACTTCCATTTTTTGAGACCGCGACCCATCGCGGAGCACTTTCTCACTGATTTAGTGAGATAAGTGTTAAATTATCCTCCACAAGACTCTTGATGTTTTTTCAGGGCTTGGGTACGAGAACATAATTTTTAGAAATAAGAGTTTAGACCGCTCACAGTAGTTCTACCTATAGAAAAGATCATCAGAGGGGAGACAACCCATTTTTGATTCCAGCCGCGAAGACTAGTCAAAGGAAGGATCAAGAATGTCATATATATCAGGAGCTAGATCAGTTGACGATGAACAAGTAAGAATTGCCTCAACAAAAATGGATGGAATTGGACCTAAAAAAGCCATTCAGGTTCGTTATCGATTAGGTATCAGTGGGAACATAAAGATAAAAGAGTTAACTAAGTATCAGATCGACCAAATTGAACAAATGATAGGTCAAGATCATGTTGTTCATTGGGAATTGAAGAGGGGAGAACGAGCAGACATCGAACGATTAATTTCTATTTCTTGTTATCGAGGAATTCGTCATCAAGATGGATCGCCCTTACGCGGTCAACGAACTCATACTAATGCTAGGACTTGTCGCAAGCGAATTCGGAAATGAAAGAAGTCTACCGAAAGCCCTTGGTACTTGTCTGATCAAAACCACTGATAGCTTCAATAGTTCACTGAAATTTTTTTTCGTTTTTTTTGGTATTTCACCGGTTACTAATCCAGTATACGTATAGTAGGCCTCCTTCGTCACTCCACTAGTGGCTCGGCTTGGTCCTAGAAGCTACTGCTTCCGCCTCTCTAGGCTTCGCTATCGCTCATG